TCGTAAATAAGAAGACTGTTTACGAAGAAAAAGGAATAGATATTCGCATTCATATACATAAGAATTATGTAGGAACCAAAAGAATCTTTTCTTTCTTTTTGAAAAGACGTAAATGGCTTTCTTTGAAGTAATGAGACTATTCAAATTATGATATTCGTGGAAAAATAATCGCAATAAATGCAAAGAAGGAACATCTTTGATCCAACATTGAAGGATTTGAACCAAGATCTCCAGATGGATGGGATGGGGTATTAGTAGATCTGACACATAATTTAAATGTGATAATTTATCCTCTAAAAAGGGAAATATGGAATGAATAGATCGTAAATTCTGATATTTTGGTATTCTTTTTTCTTCAAGGGAATATACTAATCGTGACGAGAATGGAATTTCCAGAATGACTCCAAAACCTTCTGATACCATTTGAGAATAAAAATGAGAAGAAAAAGAATTCTTGTGCCCCCAAAATTCATTTTGGTTAGAATCATTCAACGAAGAAATCAAAGATTTCTGTTGATACATTCGAGTAATTAAACGTTTCACAAGTACTAAACTAGATTTATTGTCATAACCAATAATTTCCACAGGTTCGTAAAAAATCAAACTATTGAAGCTATTAGAATGAGCAAGTGAATAAATATACTCCTGAAGGAGTAGCGGATATAGGAAGTTTTGTTGCCGAAAACTCTTTTTTTTCAATCTAAATATCCTTGTAATACTGCCATTTAAATACATTTATACTGTAACTAAAAAAGAGAGGCACTTCTTGTGTGATGAAATGATACATAGTGCAATATGGTCAGAACGGCGTATGTTTATGTTGTATGTAATCTATTGTTTCTCTTATACTAATAGAGTATTTAGTTTATTTAGAATAAACTTATAACTAGAATAATAATTAGAATAAGAATATTCTTATTTCTTATTCTAAGGACTAATTCTAATAATAGAGTCTATTATGAATAGGCTATGCACTGTCTATACTTTTTAGACTTTTACTTTTACTTTAGATAATATCTATTTTATCTACTGTACTTTGACGTAAAAAACAGAATGATAATCTAAGTAAGAAGTAAAAGATTCTACAAAAATAAGAACAAATAAAGAATATATACCCCGAAGACAGAGAGCCCAATCCACAGATCTTTTTCCTTTCCCTTTCTATCCAATTTTGTTTTCTTTTCCTTATTAATATAACTAGAATAACAATAATAAAAAAATAAAAAGGGGTAAAAATCTTTTATTTTCGCAACCGAATCACTCTTTTGACTTTGGAAAAATTATTTTTTTATCACTATACTATTTCTTCTACACATCTGTCTCCAATCCACAATAAAGAATAATTAGGGTTAATAAAAAAAAGAATAAAAGGTCCACTCACAATTCACAAGAGAACCTTTTCCCACATCAGGCACTAATCTATTTTTAACGTATAATTAGTAATTTGATCGGGTAATCATTCAAATTAAGAAGGTAAGCTCGTTGCTTTTTTGTCTTACTCAAATTGGAGCCATAAGGCTCTATCCATTTATTCACTAGACCCGAAATACTTTACTACAATTTAAAATTGTTATAAAAAGAACAATTCTCGTTCTATTTATATTATTAGATTCAAATTCTTCTTTTTTCTCTTTTTCTATTCTTTTTACGACATGCTTTTTTTTCCATTCATTACCTTTCAGGATCAGTCGCAGTCTTACAAACTCTACCAATAGTCTAGACGAATTCTTTCATCCAAATGTGTAAAAGATCATAGTCGCAATTAAAAGCCGAGTACTCTACCGTTGAGTTAGCAACCCGGATCAATATGAAGTGTAGATATGATCGAAATAAAAAAAATCCAGCAAACTCATCACTTTTACTAAAGTGAAGCAAAGAGCCAATAGGGAATGGGGATAAAAAGATCTATTTATATACGATATCTACGATATCGATATACGATTATATCGATAAAATTATATTTGTTTGATAAGCCATTGTCAATATGAATGGACTTTTTAGAAAACAAATTTCAAGAAATTATATAGAAATTTGTGTTGAATTAGCACAACATAAAAAATCAAACTTTGAGCGTAAAAAAAATAAGGAAAAGGTAAAGATAGAAAAAATAGGGGCTTTCTTTAATCAAAAAAATAAAGGTACAATACAAATACAAGAAGAAAGATTACCCCCCCCCTTTTTTTTTGGGGGGGGGGTTCCACAAAAAGAAGCAAGAAAGAAATACGAAGAATAAAAATAAGAAGAAAATAAGTATGAATAGAACAAGAAAAGAATAAACTTTGAAGAAAAAATTCAACAAAGATAGGTACTAGTTACCCTATCCTTTTTTTATTCATAATTCTGATTTTCCCTTTCTTTTTTTATCAAAAGAAACTCGAAATTCTTTAAAGAATTCTGCCTTCCTTAAAATATCATAAACAGTTCCTGTGGGTTGAGCACCTTTTTCAAGGAAATATAAAATAGCAGAAACATTTGAATAAGTTTGATTTTTTATCGGATCATAAAAACCCACTTTTTGAAGATCTCTTCCTTCTCTTCGGGATCGAACATCAATTGCAACGATTCGATAGATGGCCCATTGGGATAGATGTAGATAAAAGATGCCCCCCTAGAAACGTATAGGAAGTTTTCTCCTCATACGGCTCAAGAAAAAATGATTCGAATTTCTAGTTTCTAGAATTTCTATTTCTATCTATATAGATAGAAATAGAAAGATAAATGGATCCATAAAGAATTAGACTGTAATTTGAGCCTTTTTTTCCTTCTTTACAGAAAAAGAAATTTCATTTGTACTCCTAACTCAAGTTGGGTAGTTTTGAAAGATTTCAAAAGGAAATCTTTAGAATTTATTGAGCTGTCTCTAACCTATTTTTTTGTCTCCTTTCGGATCTATTTTTTTTACTCATTCTGATCCAATTGTTGAGACAAGTGAAAATAGTGTTTCCTTGTTCCGGAATTTGTTGTCTTTGCTTTGCGTTTTGTGAAATCATTGGGTTTAGACATTACTTTGGTGATCCTTACTCCTTTTCAAAAAGGCAGCAACATACCTTTTTTTTTTTGTTCTTTCTACGGAAAAGGAAAAAATCATACGAAAGATTGATTCCTTTGTGATACACTCTTGATCGGAACAGTTTGAAAATTTAGACAAATTTGATTTTTTTCATTTCAAACTTGTTAAAATTGGAACCTCTCCATTTATCTATATATAGATATTTATCTATATTTAGATATTGATGATATCTTTACAAAGTTGGTCTAACTTATTGATTGTCACTAACCCTAGATTATTTCCCCGATAAATGAAAATAAATCATTTTTGCTCGAGCTCCATCATATGCTATACCTTGTATATACCATTAGTATCTTTTATTTATTTAGCAACCCAAGAAAAATTCAATAAGGTTCCTAGCAGAACAAACTATGTCGAGATAAGAGCATCTTCACTCGTATAGAAAATGGTGGTCAGAATCCACAGCCAATCATGTCCTTCAAGTCGCACGTTGCTTTCTACCACATCGTTTCAAACGAAGTTTTACCATAACATCCCTCTAATTTTAGTAATTTGATTTGAATTTGGAACCGTATGCAATTGATTCAATATGGAATCATGAATAGTCATTGGCTGAACCGATACATAATAATCTACACTTATAGATAAGTGTTTATTCGGAAAGGATTTCACTTAAAATTATCCCATATTTTCTCATAGGAATAATATAACATCATATGAAAAAAAAACAAATCAGTTTTAAGCAAACTTATTTACATTTTCAACAGATCTTTCGGGATTGTCCATCATAAAAAATCCCTCTTTTCCCTTTTTATTAAAAAAAAGATATGATTCTAAGAATCATTCTTAGAATTCATATTGGATAACATTGTATCCAACATTAAACAGAAAATTGTTGAATGAAATTTTCAATTTTAATAGAGAAGGATTTTTTGTTTCTGATGCAAATGATCTGGGACGGAAGGATTCGAACCTCCGAGTAACGGGACCAAAACCCGTTGCCTTACCGCTTGGCCACGCCCCATTTTGATTTGGTCTAAGAAAAACTAAGATAAATATTGGTTATTCGTCAATAACCAACCAAAATAAATATAGGACATGTTGTCGCTAGGATTCAACACAATCAATATAGAATCAAAAAGATTAATTGATCATTACTTAGAATTCAATTAATATATTGATTAATCTATTGTATGAAAATCTAATTCCTTGTATTCTTATTTGATTGGAGAATGTAAGGAAGGATTCTTGATTGGGGAGAAGTCAAATAAAAAGAAAAAGAAGAATTTATTTCTTCTATCTGCCTTTTTATTTTCAAATTTTCCTCAGAAAAACAACTCAATACAATCTGATAATTTATCATCATTTCAATTTAATTTGAATCTTTAAGAACAAGAAAAGAATATTTGTTATGTTTAATATCTTTAGTTTAATCTGTATCTGTCTTAATTCTACCCTTTATTCGAGTAGTTTTTTCTTCGCCAAATTGCCCGAGGCTTATGCCTTTTTCAATCCAATCGTAGACGTTATGCCGGTTATCCCTTTACTATTTTTTCTCTTAGCCTTTGTTTGGCAAGCTGCTTTAAGTTTTCGATAAAAATGACTCTATTCAATTCATAATTCAATTCAAAAATTATTCGATAAAAAAAAGATGAGATTTTTCTTCTGAAAATAAATAAGATTCAGATAAGTCTGGACATTAGGAACCCTCGATTCAAAACAAAAAACGAAATTATGGTATTTTATATTTTCTATTGAGATTGAATTTGAATAGTTGAATAAGGGAAGGAGGACAATGATCTTTATCTTTAATCAGTTAATTTATTTTGTTCTAACCTTTACTTTAGAAGATCCCATACAATACCTAATTCTAGATAGAGATATGGCAAGAAATCTTTAGTAACGAAAAAATACGAATTGTAATCTTATTACATTAGAAAAAAATTCGTGAAAATAAATTCAAAAAAAAAACTTCCTTAGAAAAAAATTCGTGAAAATAAATTCAAAAAAAAAAACTTCCTTTTTTTTTTCATCTTTAGAGCGTCATATCAAAAGAGTTTATAGTGTGTGTCGTAAAAAAGGTGATCTATTCCCTTAAAAAAAAAAGATCTTATCTTGGAGATTTGTAATGCTTACTCTTAAACTATTCGTTTACACAGTAGTAATATTCTTTGTTTCTCTCTTCATCTTCGGATTCTTATCTAATGATCCGGGGCGTAATCCTGGGCGTGAAGAATAAAATGAGATTCATTTTTCCTTTATTTTTTCATAGGTAAATATGGAATAGATAAAGATAAAAGATTCATAAAAGAAAATAATTGAGATTTCTTCCAATTATAAAATCGCAAGTGATCAGGGGGTCGGAGAGAGAGGGATTCGAACCCTCGGTACAAATTATTTGTACAACGGATTAGCAATCCGACGCTTTAGTCCACTCAGCCATCTCTCCCCATTCCAAATGGAAATTTATCATGTGATTGAACATGTGAAGTCCAGATTGAGAAAAATCTTTATTTTACTTCGATGATTCGAAACATATTTATCCAATAGAAAGAATACCTTACTTCTTTTCTTTTGTACAAAAGATTCATTTGCCCGGCCTAGTTAAGTATAAGTACTGGCCCGGCCAGTACTTCTTTTGTTCCAACGAATAAAAATTGTTCCTGAAACAAGAAGAATCATTTTCATTGCCATTCCTCATTCTTATAAATTCTATAAGATTCTAATAGATAGATTATCTTATAAATTATTTAAAAAATTATCTATATCTAGATTAATATAATCCATAGAGAATATATTCTCTATATTCATATTGAAATATATATGAAATATATATAGATTCTCTATTTATTCTGACTATTTACTATAGTATAGTACTTTATAGAACTATATTCTAGTACTTTATTTTATATACTAATTCTATAGTAATTAGAGTAAATTAGAGTATTTAGTCTTTCTAGTAAAAGTAGTAAAAGTGTAAGTGTTCTAGTAATACTATTCTAGTATATAGTAATATAGTACTACTCTTTTTAATTTTTAATATAGTACTACTATTTTTCGTCTTTATTTTATTATTCTTAAGTATAAAATAGAATTCGCAAATTCATTCAAGCTTGAAAGTTTGAGGCCCCATATTACCCGATTTAATAAAATCTGGTGGTTCAAGTGAAGGGAGATTCAAAAAAAAAAATACTTATGACTTTAGTACACTTATGACTTTAGTACACTATTGAATTTTTACTAAACTTTTTGCTATTCGGCTATTCTTTTTCAAGTTTTCAATTCCGCCCTCGGCGGAACAAAATACGTGTTCATGTTGTAATTTTCATGATTCTGATACTATCTTGACTGCGTCTAATTACTTTGTTGGACAAATGATCCATTTATATCCAATAATGAATATGTAGCGGGTATAGTTTAGTGGTAAAAGTGTGATTCGTTCTATTAACAACTTCAACAGTTAAGGGGTCTTTCCATTTTTTTTTTCATATTCCGATCAAAAACTTTATTTCTTAAAAAGATTGAATCCTTTACCCCTCAATAGGACATTTGAGGAAAGAACATAAATTCTCACGATTTCTATCCAAAAAGCAATCATAATTTTATTAAAAAAAAATTGGATTATGGAGTCGAGAAGCATAATTTTTTTTGATTGGTTCAATTCTTCCAATTGAATGAGTATGAATAAAAGATCTATGGATGATAGTGCAAAACTTTCAATCGTAACTAAATCTTCAATTTTTGCGCTGAAAAAGGGTAAGATTGAAGCCAAAAAGCTCTAAAATGATGGTTTTGGTTTACTAGAACCCTCGGCTTATTTTTTCAGCTCGGTAGAAACAAAATTATTTTCCTTAGGATCCTACAAGTAGAAAAGAAATAGGGAACGAAGTAACTAGACTAGAGACTAGAAAGATTTGATAGAATCCCCCTCTTCTATAAGGATCATCTAAAAAGCAAGTAGCTTTAGATGCATTCGTAAAAAAAGCTGACATAGATGTTATGGATCTAATTTTTTCTCTGATGGGAATACATAGATCTTCCATAAAGGAGCCGAATGAAATCAAAATATCATGTTCGGTTTTGAATTAGAGATGTTAAAAATGATCAACCAACGTCGACTATAACCCCTAGCCTTCCAAGCTAACGATGCGGGTTCGATTCCCGCTACCCGCTATATATTGATTCCTTCATTTCATATGATATACAGATGAGATGCATTATCATTTTTGATATACATCCTTCTTTTTATTGTATTCCCTAAATCCCTAGAATCCTTTTATTCAATACGAAAATAGGAATGAAGGGCGTCCATTGTCTAATGGATAGGACAGAGGTCTTCTAAACCTTTGGTATAGGTTCAAATCCTATTGGATGCAATTTATTTCTATTCTAGATAGATAATCTAAATAAAAAGAAGAATCTCAATAAAAAGAAGAACTCTATTTTAGAAAGTTTTAGAAAGGATAAAATACCTTTTTTGAATGATTCGA